TTTGGATTTTGTTTTTGCTGAAGGTATTTTGACGGATACATCTCGACAAAATGACTTAATTCATAACACAAAAATGCATTGTGCAAAAATCCATAGTTCCATTCCTTTTTTGGATAGATACGTTACCCGAAAACAAAAGAAGGAGTAATAAAAAATAGAAAAATTATTATTAATTTAATATATAATTTTTAATATAAAAAAATGAATAGAAATCAAATCGAAAAAAAAAAAAGAGATTAAGATATCTCAAATCTCAAATAAGATATAAAGAAAGAAGGCTTTTTTCAAGCCCTACTTTTTGTTCTTTTTGTTTATGCGATGTAACATAAACATAATAATTCTATTTTGTGAATTGGGGAGAGATGGCTGAGTGGACTAAAGCGTCGGATTGCTAATCCGTTGTACGAATTTTTGTACCGAGGGTTCGAATCCCTCTCTTTCCGTTTCCGTTGATTGATGATTTGGCATTTTTTTATTTTGAACTTATGGAGCTTCTTTTTTGTTTTCCTTCCTTGTTTGTTTCATTTTTTTTTTTACTAGTTAAAGATGTAAAATAGATAGAAAAACGAAAAAGATTTCAAAATCCAGCACAAGGAAGGAAAACACATAAAACAAAAAAGATTTTCTTATTCTTCACGTCCTGGATTACGTCCTGGATCGTTAGATAGGAATCCGAAGATGAAAAGAGAAACAAAGAAAATCACTATCGTGTAAACAAATAGTTTTAGAGTAAGCATTACAAAATCTCCAAGATAATTAAAAAAAAAAACGACAGAGAAAGAGAATAGATTCTCTTCTATTTCACATTATGTTTATGTTTCCTTTGATACTAAGTTTCTAAGAAATTAAGTGATTTTGAGGAAATCGAAAAAAATTAGGAAATTGATTTGTAGTAAGAGTCGAGCCTTTTATTACCATTACCAAAGATTTTCTTTCATATCCACAATCGATATCCAGGTATTGGTGGTGGACTCAAATATAATCATTTGATTTTGATTTTTTAATGGAAAAAACAGAAATGATGAGATGGTCCGGATTTTTCTTGTCTATCAAAAAAATTCAATATTGGAATCAAGGATTCACACTGTAAGACTTATCTGATCTTAGAAAATGTTAAAATGTTCGAATTTTTGTTTTCGAATAAATTCTGAATTTTTTTAGGACATTATTCAAATTAAAGATCTCATCGAAAACTTACAGCAGCTTGCCAAACAAAAGCTAAGAGAAGAAAGAGTAGGGGTATGACTGGCATAATATCTACAATTGGATTCAAAAAAGCGTAAGCTTCAGGTAATTTCGCCAAGAAAAAACTACTTGAATAAAGGGCAGAGTGAATACAAATACAGACCAAGCTAAAGATATTAAGCATAACAAAAATGTTGTTCTTTAATAAAATGAATTGTATTTTTGCTTTTTTTGAATTCGAATCTTTTTTTATAGTATATTATTATATATAATATGATTTATATATTATATGATATTATAATATATAATATGATTAATTATATATGATTAATCATAATTTTTATTTATTATACTTTTATATTAAGAATTCAATATTAAAATTAAAGAAAAAATCAAAGAATTATAAAGAAATATATTTATAAAAAAGTTATAAAGAAATCTATTCTAGAATATATATAAGAATAATAAAATAGAAAATTTTAAAACTGGATATTAATTGAATTGAAATATAAATAATTCAAATATTGAATTCATATTTATTACCCATTTATTAATATTCATATCTATAATATCTATAATGAATATTACTAAATGAGTAATAAAACGAAAAAAGTGAATCAAATAAGATCAGACCCCAATCCTTTTTTGATTTGAACTTATCCAGTTCGAAATCTTTGTATTCTGAAATCAAAAATAGAAGAAATCATACTTTCATACAATATCTTAATTGAATTCTATGTAATGATCAATAAATTGTAATGATCAATAAATTCAGTTTCATTTGATATCTATGCATATCAAAATCCTAGCAACAAATTATTCTATAGAGAATAAGTTTATAACTGGAATTGACGAACAACCAATAATAGTATTTATTAGTGTCGAATCGAAAATGGGGCGTGGCCAAGCGGTAAGGCAACGGGTTTTGGTCCCGTTATTCGGAGGTTCGAATCCTTCCGTCCCAGATGATATTTATTCATGATTCATGATATATACCTATTTGAATATATCCGAATAAAGATTACACCTTATTTTTTTATTCATTTCAAAAATCTAATCCCTGAAAATCGAATTTATTAAATATTCTAATTTTAATAATATTTAATTTAATATATTATTTGATATTCGATTTTTTTTTTTCAAAAAAAATGCCAGCACATATAGTTACATATATAGTGAAATAAGACTCTGGGTTTTCAAGAAAAAAAAGAATTTTTTTTGAATACCCACTCGCTCGTTATTATTATCAATTCTTAATCTTAGTGATTGGATTTATTATTTATATACTTATATACTTATTCTATATTAAATTATATTTAATATAATTTTTTATTGATATTAACTAAATGACATAGAATATGAAAAAGAAAGTATTTATATGATTTTTCATGAAATGACTATCCATCTATTCCATTTTCATGTAAATAGAGGAAAAAAGCTCCATGAAAAAATGGTGGTTAAATTCAATGCTGTTTCATAGTAATAGAGAATTAGAATACAGGTGTGGTTTAAGTAAATCACTGGATAGTTTTGGTCCTATTGATGAAAATCCCGGTGTAAGTGAAGACCTCCCAATCTTAACTGATATGGATAAAAACATTCATAGTTGGAATAGTGAGAATTCTAGTTACAGCAATGTTGATTATTTCAGGAACATACGGAATTTCCTATCGGATAAAACTTTTTTAGTTATGGATAGTAAGAGGAAGAGTTATTCCATATATTTTGCTATCGAAAATCACATTTTGGAGATTGACAATGATCATTCTTTTCTAAATGAACCAGAAAGTTTTTTCTCTAGTTATAAGAATTCTAGCTATTTGAAGAATGGCTCTAAGAGTGATGATGATTATTCCATGTATGATACGAAATCGAATTGGAATAATAACATTAATAGTTGCATTGAGAGTTATCTTCGTTCTCAAATCTGTATTGATAGTTACATTTTAGGTGATAGTGACAAATACAATGACAGTGAGTTTAATAGTTACATTTATGGTAAGGTCAGAAATAGTGGTGAAAGCAAGAGTACTAGTATAATCACTAGCACGAATGAGACAAATACAAATGATAGTGATCTTACAAAAAGAGAAAGTTCTAATGATCTCGATGAGACTCAAAAATATAAGCATTTGTGGATTGAATGCGAAAATTGTTATGGATTAAATTATAAGAAAATCTTGAAATCAAAAATGAATATTTGTGAACACTGTGGATATCATTTGAAAATGAGCAGTTCAGATAGAATCGAACTTTCGATTGATCCAGGTACTTGGAATCCTATGGATGAAGACATGGTTTCTCTGGATCCCATTGAATTTCATTCGGAAGAGGAACCTTATCAAAATCGTCTTGATTCTTATCAAAAAAGGACGGGATTAAAGGAGGCTGTTCAAACAGGCACAGGTCAACTAAACGGTATTCCTGTAGCAATTGGAATTATGGATTTTCAGTTTATGGGGGGTAGTATGGGATCCGTAGTGGGTGAGAAAATAACCCGGTTGATCGAATATGCTACCAATCAACTTTTACCTCTTATTATAGTATGTGCGTCCGGAGGAGCGCGTATGCAAGAAGGAAGTTTGAGCTTAATGCAAATGGCTAAAATCTCTTCTGCTTTATATGATTATCAAATCAATCAAAAGTTATTCTATGTATCGATACTTACATCTCCTACTACTGGTGGGGTGACAGCTAGTTTTGGCATGTTGGGAGATATCATTATTGCTGAACCAAATGCTTACATTGCATTTGCGGGTAAAAGAGTAATCGAACAAACGTTGAATAAGGAAGTGCCCGAAGGTTCACAATCAGCTGAATTTTTATTCCAAAAGGGCTTATTTGATTCAATTGTACCACGTAATCTTTTAAAAGAGGTTCTAACTGAGTTATTTCAGTTCCATGGTTTCTTTCCTTTGACTCAAAATGAAAAATAAAGCAGACCCTAAAATTCTTTTTTTTTTCAATTTTGAACTTCAGAAAATCAAATTATAACACACAAGAGCAAAGTAATAAGATAAGATAATAATAGAAAAAGACTAAGAATAATAAAAAGGTGTATTATCATACACATGTTTCTTGTAGAAATAGAGGGCGAAATTCATCCAGTTATTTAGTTCGACATTCCTTAATATTTAATAATTATTCTATTTTGTGCTTTTGATTCTTAATAAATCTTATTCATTTTTTTTATTATTGATTTATTATATTCTATACTTATTATGTATACTCACTATATAGAGTATAATATATATATATTAGTTTATTATCTAGATAGTCATATATATTCATTTAGCTATGCTTAACTTAGTATCATTTTTTCAATAGACTTAGTATAAGTCTATATGAATATGAATTCGAATGATTATAGACTATCTTTATTACAATATAATAATATCTTTATTACAATATAATAATAATCAAAATATGAAATTAATATAACAAAAATATTAATCTAACAATCAACAAAAAAGAACAGGTACAAATATGAAATTGAGGCACCCATTTTATGATAAGCTTACCTTCCGTTTTTGTTCCTTTAGTGGGCCTTGTGTTTCCGGCAATCGCAATGGCTTCTTTATTTCTTTATGTTCAAAAAAACAAGATTTTTTAGATACGGGCAGTAGGGACAAATCTCATATATTTTTTTGGATAAAGTCAATTTTCTTTTCTTGGATTTGTTATTCTGTTCCATTTTTATAACTATTCCATTAAAAAAAACAAGAGAAAAGGAAAATACTAATATCATATAAGCCTTAATAAGATTAGGAGGATTTAATCTAACAATCAACAAAAAAGAACAGGTACTAATATAAAATTGAGGTACCATTTTATGCTTATGGTAGATGTTTTTTTGCCTTTAGTGGGGCTAGTATTAATTGTAACAGCTGGTTTATTGGTTCATGTTCAACAACACATTTTTGGGGGGTCAGGACACCTTATGCGTCGCTACCAAGAACAAGAACACACATGGATCTACACTATACCAGGGGCCCGAAAACCAATCAATTTCTTCTGGGCTTCTTTCACTCTTTTAGGTTCATTAGGGGTGTTATTTATTTCAGCTTCCAGTTTTTATGGTAGGAATTTTTTCTCTTTCAATTCGTCCGAATTTGTAGTTCCTTTTTTGCCACAAGGGGCCACGCTGACTTTCTATGGAATCGCGGGTCTGTTTGTAAGTTTTCATTGGTGGATTCTAATTTTTTGTAATGTGGGTAGTGGTTATAATCTTTACGATAATCAAATTGGAATGGTGTGGTTTTTTCGTTACGGATTTCCTGGAGAAAATCGTTGTATTCTTTCCCACGTCCGTGTAGAAGATATTCTGGCCCTCCAATTTTACGCTAACCCAGAACCTCGTACTGGTGTCCTTTATATGTACACCAGAGAACAGGGGGCCATTCCCTTGACTCCTGTTGATGTTTATTATGATAGGACTCCGCGCGCCAGCGTTTTCGAAACAGCTTCGGACTTGGCCGCATTCTTGGATGTACCATTGGAAATAATTGTATAAATAAAATTCGAAAAATAAATGCTTTCTTAGAGAAAGCATTTATTTTCCGAATTTTATCAATTTTTAATTGATAGCTTTTGAAACAATATTTTTCTTCTTCATTCGAATTGGCAGTGGATTCTTTTATTTTCTTATTTGATTTCTGTATTCTTTTGTATTCTTTTTTCCAAATTAAAGGAAAGAACTAACTTCTGAATTACAAATAAAAAAAGCGAGAATAGATTATCCATTTCTCTGAATAAATTAGAAATGGATAGATATAGGCTCTATTACTTGGAATAGAACTTATGCTTGATAGAAAGATTATTATCATATATAGTTGACAAATGAGATGAAGCTGAGTTCATTAAAGACGAAAAATGGCAAAAAAGAAAGCATTCATTCCCCTTCTATGTCTTACATCGATAGTCTTTTTGCCCTGGTGCATCTCTTTTATATTTAAGAAAAGTCTGGAATCTTGGGTTACAAATTGGTGGAATACTAAACAATCCGAAATTTTCTTGAATGATATTCAAGAAAAAACTATTTTAAAGAAATTCATAGAGTTCGAGGAACTGTTCCTCTTGGAGGAAATGCTAAAGGAATACCCCGAAACACGTTTACAAAACCTTCGTATCGGAATCTACAAAGAAACCATCCAATTGATCAAGACGCACAACCAAGATCGTATTCATACGATTTTGCACTTCTCGACAAATATAATCTGTTTCCTTATTCTAAGTGGTTATTCTATTCTGGGTAATCAACAACTCATTATTCTTAACTCGTGGGTTCAAGAATTTCTATATAACTTAAGTGACACAATAAAAGCTTTTTCTATTCTTTTATTAACTGATTTATGTATAGGATTCCATTCAACTCATGGTTGGGAACTAATGATTGGTTCTGTCTATAAAGATTTTGGATTTACTCAGAATGATCAAATCATATCTGGTCTTGTTTCCACTTTTCCAGTCATTTTAGATACCATTTTTAAATACTGGATTTTCCGTTATTTAAATCGGGTATCTCCGTCACTTGTAGTGATTTATCATTCAATGAATGACTGAAAAAATGATCCACTGATCCAATTTGTTTTTTTGTATATAAAAGCGAAACATTCAAAATTTTACTTATTCTTTTCCTTTCTACTCGTATTCTTCCTATATTCTAGGAAAATGATTTCAGTAAATAGCAGAATCATGGATAGGGAACGATGTCAGTAACCTACCTAATCTTATTGTAAAAATTTTCAGGATCAATGATTGGACCATGCAAACTAGAAATGCTTTTTCTTGGATAAAGGAAGCGATTACTCGATCCATTTCCGTATTGCTCATGATATATTTAATAATTCGAGCACCCGTTTCAAATGCATATCCTATTTTTGCCCAGCAGGGTTATGAGAATCCGCGAGAAGCAACCGGCCGTATTGTATGTGCCAATTGCCATTTAGCTAATAAGCCCGTAGATATTGAGGTTCCACAAACGGTACTTCCCGATACTGTATTTGAAGCAGTTGTTCGAATTCCTTATGATATGCAAGTGAAACAAGTTCTTGCTAATGGTAAAAAGGGAGCTTTGAATGTGGGGGCTGTTCTTATTTTACCAGAGGGTTTTGAATTGGCCCCTCCCGATCGTATTTCGCCCGAGATTAAAGAAAAGATAGGTAATCTGTCTTTTCAAAGCTATCGTCCCACAAAAAAAAATATTCTTGTGGTAGGCCCCGTTCCTGGTCAGAAATATAGTGAAATTACCTTTCCTATTCTTTCTCCGGATCCCGCTATTAAGAGAGATGTTCACTTCTTAAAATATCCTATATA